ATGTATGATTTGATTTCTTGTACACTGCCCCCTTTAATTTCTAATGGGTTTCGAAGATCCAAATTTTTTATCGGTCCATAACCTGATTTAGGTAAATTCATGAACTCAATTTGGTTATTCCTTCTTAGTCTTAATAACCATATGAACCGTGAATTTTTTGATGACGACTCATCAATCCGATAGATGAATTTTTTGAAAGAAGAAAGAATCATTCAAGGAACAAGTTATCCACCCTTTCGTTACCAGTTGATCCTCAGATCTCATTCTATCAAACTAATCTTATTCTTGGATCTTGTTTGTGATATTTATAAAAAGAAATATTTTTATGTACTCTTCTAATTTCTATGTGCATTAAACTACTACCATATCATATACTTTTCTTATTTTTAATGTCGTCTTTCTTATATTTCTTTTTTCTTCAGATGAAGATAAAACCCCAGAGTACGCCCTTTCACAGGTCAAAGCGCGAAAGACACTTCGAATCTTTTTTTCTATTTATTTGATATCTGTCAGAAAAGAAAAAGGAGAATGCATTTTTCTATTTTCTATTATTAAATTCAATACAATATTAAATAAATAATAGGAAATTAGAAATTAAACGAAAGTCTTTTTTTCGCACCTATTAATCTTATATATTATATAGATATAAATATCAATATAAATTATCTTGTGTTCTGGAATCAAAGAAAGATATTTAAGAAAGATATTTTAAATTACCTTATATGTTTTATTATGTTTTATGTTGTGACTTCGAATAAATTTTTCTGTGGAATGGAGGAAGAAAATAGTAATTTATTCCTATAGAATAAGTAGATAACTAGGAAAAAAAAGATTGAATCAGAAATATCGACAGATTTATTTCGGAGTCCAAAGAAATATGAAAATGAAAGAAAAAAGCGGATCTACTGTTCTAATTTCATCTATATCGAATTTGACTATCAGAATAGTGGATATAGTCATGATTCAATGGGTTAGGTCCACTTACTTTTTCTTTTGTTGATTTCTAATCTTTACAATTGATTTGATTGGACTCCTATAAAATAGGAAAGTTTGATGATTTAAGAGCCAACTTATCATTATTCATTTTAATATAATAAACAAATGTTCAATTTTAGAACTATAATTACTATATTAGTATACTCTAAATTAGAGTCTAAATCATTAGAATGTTAACCTTCTAATTTAATTTTAGAATTTATTAAAATTCTATTTATTAGAAATATAGAGTTTCTTACCTTATTTATTACAAATATTAACAATATCCCTATTCTCCCTTCAAATGGAATCTCCCTTCAAATAGAAATGCTCCCGGGGGAGTTTTATGAAAAAAGGACAAAGCCCCTTATCGGATTTGAACCGATGACTTACGCCTTACCATGGCGTTACTCTACCACTGAGTTAAAAGGGCCCCTTTGATTCAATTCCTAAATGAGCCAGCATGTGGATAATCTATATCTATAGAAATAGATTCTACATCAAATCTATGTAAAGTAAATATATTATATAAAATTTTTTCTATTTTCTATTTTTTTATATTCTATTCTATTGACAATTTCAAAAAACTTTTCTATTTTCTATTTTTTTATATTCTATTCTATTGACAATTTCAAAAAACTGTTCATACTATGAGCATAATATGCTGACGATCGGGCAAATGTGCCCCCATCGTCTAGTGGTTCAGGACATCTCTCTTTCAAGGAGGCAGCGGGGATTCGACTTCCCCTGGGGGTAGGGTATTACGAAAGGAAGTTGATGGGGGATTATTAAGAAGTCTGCAATTTTTTCTTCCTGGGTCGATGCCCGAGCGGTTAATGGGGACGGACTGTAAATTCGTTGGCAATATGCCTACGCTGGTTCAAATCCAGCTCGGCCCAATAATTCACTGATCCACCATGAAATGATATAACCCCTTTGTTCTTTCGAAATGTCTGATAAAAAAAAAAAGAAGTAATAGAAAGAAAAAAGAGTCTTTTTTTCATTGAAAGGTTGATTATCAATTGATTTTGAGATTTTTATTTGAAATAACGAAAAGATAACTAGTAATTCGTGCCAGTATCAATAAAATATATATCCACGTGGATCAATATTACCTACCACTCGCACTCTGTTACAACGAGGCGATTCCAATTTAAAATCTAAACAGAAAGTGTTTGAATGAAATCATAAGAATATGTATGCTGTACACTTTATTTCATTTCCTTGGGATTGTAGTTCAATTGGTCAGAGCACCGCCCTGTCAAGGCGGAAGCTGCGGGTTCGAGCCCCGTCAGTCCCGACAAATCCAATAATCCAATAAAAAAAAAAAAATACATCAATTCAGCTCTTCATTTTCTGTAAAAGGGGTACAAATAGCAGAATTTCATTCCCAAAGGGGATCCCTATTATTATTTTATATTATTTATTTATATATTTATTTTCGGTTTTCATCAAAGCAAACACAAATATGGTAATTTTCATTTCTTCAACTAATATCGATGGAGATAGATAAAGACACATGTGGATTAGTACAATTATTGGTAGCGTCATATTCAGGATTCCAAGAGATACTGCACTGAATTTGGCCTTTTCGATTACTCCCGATCCGTATAATGAAATCGAATCGAGTACCCTATCTTTCCCGGTAGCACATACACAAATGGAATTCTTATTTGTATGATACAAAATGAATTTAATTTCTTTGATAGAATCCTTTTAATCGGAAAAGTATCTTCTTTTTTAGCTCCGATTTTGTGTAACCTCAATTACTAGTTTGAATTTGAAACAATCTATCTCATTCAAATTGTACACTGAAATTTTGATATATTATATGGATCCCATTACTAATTCAAGTAAAGAGCATATTAATAAAATAAAAATCAAATAAGGACTAAGGACCCTGCTCCTCTTATAGGGGGAATGAAGAATCTTTTTTAAGGGTTTCCGCCGAAGAAAAAACAAACTCTAAAAAAGTTAATTTGGTAGAATATTCGATTTTTTTTTTATACTGTACTAGGACTTATCTTTTTCACACTTTTTTTTTGTTTTCCAATCCAATAAGATTAGATCATTCAAAAAAGGAGCTTAGAACTCCTCCTTTCCCCATTTCGCTTCTATTGTTTGTTTGGGTTTGTTTTGTTTGTAACCTATGTAAGTTTAAAGGCGATTAGATGATACTTATTCAGATGATTGTACAAGGAAGGAGATAGTTTTATAGAAAAGAAAGAATGGAAAAGAATGATAAATAAAGTAACAAAGTAATTCAAGTAAGGAAATTATCGATTGGGTCAGTCAGGAATCCATTTTTTGATTTGGTATGAATAAATGATCTTTCTATGTTATACTATTCAATTTTCGACGATAAATCGATTTGAGAGTTCAGATATTGTTATTCGTGATATTGATCTGATTCGATATCATCGAGATGGAATTCATCCCATTGAATTTAGAGGCGAAAGATTTTTCATCTCTTATGGGATGAAATCCCGAATTATTGTGAAGTAAAGAAAAATGAAAGGATGAGATTATGGAAGTAAATATTCTCGCATTTATTGCTACTGCACTGTTCATTCTAGTTCCTACTGCTTTTTTACTTATAATATATGTAAAAACTGTTAGTCAAAGTGATTAATTTGAATGAAACTTGACTTCTTAGTTCTTATCAATATCAAGAATTAACGAAATAAAATGAAAAGAATTCCAATTTTGCGTTTTAGCTGAAATGAGCGAACTAGAATCAGCAGGATTCTATGAGATCCGATAGTATGGTAGAAAGTAATATATATTACTTTCTACCATACTATCTATTTTTGTTATTCTAGTATAAAAAGTTGTACTGTAGAAAGATCTGGGCTTAATATAGATCAATCTAGAATGTCATCTTCATATTCATATATAGATAGATATATAGATAATAGATATTAATTATCTATATGGAATGTACATAAGGTTCAAATTTGATTTCTTTTCTTCATATATTTGATTTGTGTTGGTTCCAATTAATCTGGAATAGTTGAAAGGCGCCTTTTATTCTTATGATTCTAATTCCTGGATTTCTGATTATTTTCAATATGAATTCCGGAATCCATTGAAATAATCAAATCAAATAATCAAATCAATGAAAAGAAAAAAAAAAAAAAAGAATAGTCGGGGTATGCATTAATAAAAGAAAATCAAGAAATCTTTTTTTAGCATTCCAAAGAAGTAATTGATTGAACAGTTGACAAATCATCCTAGGAAAGGAGTTTTTTTATAAAAACTTTTTCAGATTTCGACGAAAAGAAAAGGATTAGTAAACCCCGCCGATTTTTAATCTTTGAATCATGATATGAAATGAGTCAAGTCAATAAAGTATAGCATAAATCGAATATAATAATAAAACAAATACTAAACTAAGCACTAAGTGCGCAATATGTGACTTCTCCAAGAAAATATCTTAGTATGCGTAGTATCCCGTTAGAGAACCACTATGTCTATTTATTTCCCGTGGAAAACCACTTAATTTAATAACTTTTAAATAACTAAAAAAAGAACTACTTTCTTTTTTCTTTGAACCGGAAAAGGCAAACAAATAAAAAGTAAAAAAGATTCCGCTATTCCTTATTGTCCATATATAATTCTGATAAAAGCCGGTTTATCGAAATAGAGAATTTAGGAAGAATTCGGTTGGAATAACTTTCCTATCATTTGTATTCTTTTTACTTTTGAAATATGAACACGGGAATCATTAAAATATTTATTTGATTAGGAATATTTATTTGATTATGATTTAAAGGGTATTATTCGGATATTATTCATAGAATAAATTACTCCACTCGAATCGAATAGAATTTGGAAATGAAGATATTATTGAATTCAATTTAAATATAAATAGTGAAATTGAAAATAGTGAAATTGAAAAGTCTTTGCAGTATAAAAGAATTGATAGAGTTTCATTTCTCAACTCAATTAGTAGTATCCCTAGAGTCCACTTCTTCCCCATACTACGAGTGAAAGGGAAAATGTAAAGACTACCATCAAAGCAGCCCAAGCGAGACTTACTATATCCATGTGAATTATGGCCCCTATCTCTATGAATATGAAGGAATTTTGCTAGTATTGTTTACTTTTTTCTATTATTTTTCACTAATATAATAATACTAATAATAGTCACAAATACTAATATTATTATCGCTGGCGCAGAGTCAAAAAAAAAAAAAAATGATTTTTCCAATGCCATTGATGAAACAATCCAAAAAATCCAATTAATTATAACCAATTAATTAGAAGAAGTTCTTATATGATTGCTAGTAGAATCGGGAAAGATTAAGCGCAAACAAAATAAGCAGCGGCGCACTTGGAAGTATCAAGAGTCTTTTTCCTCCACTGCTTCTATTGGGGACAAATACAACAAGTTATATCAGCAAAATGGAATAAGGTATTTCGCGTCTTTTGTTGATCAGGCGACACCCGGATTTGAACTGGGGAAAAAGGATTTGCAGTCCCCCGCCTTACCACTCGGCCATGTCGCCAAGGCAATATAAAATAGAAATATAAAATAGACGAAAATACCCCCCTTTTTTTTTATACTTGTATCTTGAATCCCATTTTTCTTAATCTTAATCTTAATCCCTTTCCTAAAAAAAGTCCTTCCTTTTTTGGATTGGATCCATCTCTTTGATTAATTTTGTATAGTATGTCAAAACACGCACTATCTTAATTCTTTCTTCTTTCTATTGAAAGGAAAAACCAAATGTGAATTTTCAGTCACAAAAGCCAAAATTCAGGACAAATTGGAACCATTAACTATTGACTGAAAATTCATGAACGATTCTCGAATTTGAATCTAAAATTGTATTTCCCGAATGATATAAGAAAATCAAAATGGATATGTAACTATTCAGTATTGATTCTTTTCAATAAAAAAGCCTTCTCAATTTCAATATTTCAATTATAACAACAATTATGAGTATATGTAAACCCCAGAACATAAATTATTACACGTATATCTTTAATCAAATATCTTATCCGTCTATGATTCCTATAGAAAATAGATATTTTGCTAGAACACGACATTCGCTGTACAGAATAGACCCGCAAAAAAAGGAAAGACATATATATAGATAGCTATAGTTCTATCCGCGTATGCTTAATAAAGCCTTCTTCTGCGCTTCAACGAACTTCAACGAACTCTATTAAAATAAAAAATAGATAAAAAAAAATATCTCTTCTGTGCGAATCATTTTTTTTTTTTGACTCTGCGCCAGCGATAATAATATTAGTATTGGTTTTTATCTCATCGAAGAGATCCAATCTCGAATTATTTATTTCACTGGTATCTAATTGTATTGGAATATGTAATATCATAAATAATAGTAGAAATTGAATCACTTTTTGTTATTCTATATAAAATTCCATAAGTCTAAATTAAGTGGAATTTCTCAATTCTTTTCCAGTTGTATCTGTTGCAAATTCCAATTTGAGTAGAAAATGAAAATTCTCTTTATTCCTCCGTTCATACGTATTTCATATCATATATGGAGTTAGATAAAATTTTATGTGATTCTGTAAACAGAATATCAATTCCATCAGTGCTGGATCGATCCATATAATTGGATGAAAAACGATCTAATAATGGGATTTCTTTTTCAATAAATGGGAAATTAAAAATGCTTGGGGATGGAAATGGGGGAATGCCTACAATACCTGGATTTAATCAGATACAATTTGAAGGATTTTGTAGGTTCATTGATCAGGGCTTAGCAGAAGAACTTTATAAGTTTCCAAAAATTGAAGATAGAGATCAAGAAATTGAATTTCAATTATTTGTGGAAACATATCAATTAGTAGAACCATCGATAAAAGAAAGAGATGCTGTATATGAATCACTCACATATTCTTCTGAATTATATGTATCCTCGGGATTAATTTGGAAAAACAGTAGGGATATGCAAGAACAAACAATTTTTATTGGAAACATTCCTCTAATGAATTCCCTGGGAACTTCTATAGTAAATGGAATATACAGAATTGTGATCAATCAAATATTGCAAAGCCCTGGTATCTATTACCGGTCAGAATTGGACCATAACGGAATTTCGGTCTATACCGGCACTATAATATCAGATTGGGGGGGAAGAGTAGAATTAGAGATTGATAAAAAAGCAAGGATATGGGCTCGTGTGAGTAGGAAACAGAAAATATCTATTCTAGTTCTATCATCAGCTATGGGTTCGAATCTAAGAGAAATTCTAGAGAATGTGTGCTACCCCGAGATTTTCTTGTCTTTCCTGAACGATAAGGAAAAAAAAAAAATTGGGTCAAAGGAAAATGCCATTTTGGAGTTTTATCAACAATTTACTTGTGTAGGCGGAGGTCCAGTATTTTCTGAATCCTTATGTAAGGAATTACAAAAGAAATTTTTTCAACAAAGATGTGAATTAGGAAGGATTGGTCGACTAAATATGAACCAGAGACTGAATCTTGATATACCTCATAACAATACATTTTTGTTACCGCGAGATATATTGGCAGCCGCGGATCATT